GCATTCCTAAGAAAAATTGGATTGATCCATTGACAGGAGTTCTATGGGCACTTCTTCGGATTTTAAAAGGGAATAAGCATAATAAAATAATAAACCTCACAAATTTTTAATGCTTGAAACCCTGATAAAGTCGAAATTACATTTCGAAAAAAAAAAGAATCGGTAAGTGCGCAATATGTGACTCCCAAGTCAAGATCTTATTATGCATACTCTCTCGTTATACAACTACTATGCCTAATTTTTTCTCATAGAAATCGTGTATACACTTAAAAATTTTCTTTTTGTTTTTGAGCAGGAAAAAAAATAAAGAAGGAAACAAAAAGGGGGATCGGGCCTTCTTTAATATCCATCTAAAACTAAAATTCTGGGAAGAGCCCATTCATTGAAATAGAAAATTTAGGACGAATTTGGTTGGAATAAAATTCCAATAATCTGTACCCCTTTGCTTTCGAGATACAAATATGGGAATCCTGGAAATTTCTCTTTGATTAAAAGAATTTTATGAATAAAATACATTACTCCACTAGAATCCAATGTAAGGTAAGTCCTAAATGAAGATATTTTTTAAATAATTCAAAACATGTTGCAGAACGGTCTATAAAACAATTGATATGGTTTGATTCCTCAATCAATTTGTAGTACCTCTAGAGTCCACTTCTTCCCCATACTACGAGTGAAAGGGAAAAAGTAAAGACTACCATTAAAGCAGCCCAAGCGAGACTTACTATATCCATGTGAATTATGTCCCCTATCTCTATGAAGTAATTATTCCATTATTGCTCATTAATAATAGTCGAATCAACGGTGCAGAGTCAAAAAGGGACTCTGACCGAACACTGTTGATGAACTAATACCAATAACTTCTACTAAATTTCTATACGACTTCTAATTGGGAAAGACTAAACACAAGTAAAATAGGCAATGACACCTTAAGGGACTGTTACGAATGGAACATATAGGAATAATAAGGCCTGTTCTTTTTGCCCGTTTTTATCTCTATAGAAGTTAATTCTATTCTCCATTCAGTCTAATATTGAATGTGAACGCTCATAAATTCTCGTGAGTCTTTATATATATATAGTAAGTACTCTTATTATTAAGTATATGTATATTATATGTATACAAAGGCTCTTCCGGTCTTTACACAACTAAACTGCTAATTGAATTAGATTTCGTATCTGGTCTATCCAACAGAATTCAAGACTCAGCCAGTATACACTACATTAACAGTAGTAGTAGGATAGAGGGGGATCTGGAAGTCGTGATAGCCCTTCCACCATTATAATCTTTTTAATCCTAGATGCAAAGATTTACTACAATCTTTTAGAAAACCCCCAGGCCGAATGCACACTCCGTTTCTGCTGCCGGGGAAAAAAGGGGTGAGTTATATATCAACAGAACAGAATAAGAGATTTCGAGTCTTTTATTGATCAGGCGACACCCGGATTTGAACTGGGGAAAAAGGATTTGCAGTCCCCCGCCTTACCACTCGGCCATATCGCCAAAATAATACAAAAAAAATAGATGGAAATTTTCCTGCTTAAGGTTGGATTACTGAACCACTTTTTTTGTACTTGTATCTTGAAGCCTTTTTTATTAATTCTTTTCCGAAAAGAAGGGCCCTTTCCTCTTTTTGATTTAATTTGATCCACTTCTTCGATTGATTGTATAGTATCTCAAAACACACAAACACAGTGCCTAAAAACTTCCCCTCACTTTTCTATTGAAAGGTAAAATGTGGATTAAAAATAAAAAAAAAAGTTGATGGCAAATTTGAACCATTAACTATTGACTCCTGGCTGCAAATTCATGAACGAGTCTTGGATTTGAATATCCAATTTTGTTTTCCTAATGACACAAGAAACTAAAAAATGATACATAACTAATCAGTATTTATTCAGTATTTTTTAGTTTCAATTTCTCCATTTCAATTATAACAATATAATTATAACAATATATATGGATAGATGTAAACCCCAGAACATAAATTGTTACACAGATATCTAATCGGTTATCTTATTTATATATGTTGCCTATAGGGAATTCTCAGGAAATTTTAGTGTTTCAAATTTAAAATTTCATGGAATAAAAATAGATATAAGGGGAAGACTTATATATAGATATATCTAGATTCTATATCTGTTTAATTATATATAGATAGATATATCTATATATATATTCTATTTAATAAATACAACCCCTCTTATATACTTCACAATCCTTAGCATGTGCTTAAAATTCTATAGGTAAAACACATCTCTTCTCTGTAAATCCTTTTCTTTGAACAATGGAATCTATAAATGTGTTTAAGTACTAAAAAATCGACTCTATATTCTATTGTTTCTGAGTTTTATGTTTTTATCTTATCGAAAAGATCAAATGCCGAATCCATTGATTGTTCTGGTATTCAAGCAGATTGGAATATGTAATATCATAATAATGGTAGAAATATGTAATCATAATAATGGTAGAAATTTAATCTATTTTGATATTCTATACA